CTATCAAACTTCTTAATAGCATTATTAATTAAAAATGTATTTTCTAGCATTTGACCGCGTACCATTGAAGGCTTTAGACGCACACTTGAACGATAACCCAGAAAGTCAAGGGAATGATTGGATAATTGGTTTATAGAAATCCTTCCTGGATAAGACCACAGGTAAAAATAAGATTTCCAGAAATTGAAAAAGTAATCTTTCCTTTTATTCATCAAAAGAAACGTCCCTTTTGAAGCAAGAATTGATTTTCCTTGATACCTAACATAATGCATGAAAGAATCTTTGAAGAACCATAAATTCGCTTGAAAAGTCCTGGCAAAGACTTCTGCAAGATGCTCTATTTTTCCATAGAAATATATTCGTTCAATAAGGGCTCCAGAAGATGTTGATCGTAAGTGAGAAGATTGGTTACGGAGAAATAGGAAGCCAGATTCATATTCACATACATAAGAAGTATATAGGAAGAAGAATAGTCTGTGATTTCTTTTTGAAAAAGAAGAACTGGCTTTCTTTGAATTTGAAGTAATAAGACTATCCCAATTATGACACTCATGGAGAAAGAATCTTAATAAATGCAAAGAGGAAGCATCTTTGATCCAATAGCGAAGAGCCTGAACCAAGATTTCCAGATGAGCTGGGTAAGGTATTAGTATATCTAATACATAATTTAAATGTGAAAAGTTGTCCTCTAAAAAAGAAAATATGGAATGAATTGATCGTAAATTATCGGATTTAACTACCCCTTTCCTTTCTAGGGAAGATATTAATCGCAGAGACAATGGAATTTCCATAATGGTTGAAGAAACCTCTGACATTACTTGCGAATAAAAATTCTTGTTGTGCCCCAAAAATGCAGTCTGTTTAGAATCATTAACAGAAAGAATCAAATGATTCTGTTGATACATTCGAATGATTAAACGTTTCACAATTAGTAAACTGGATTTATTGTCATAACCTGCATTTTCCAACAAAATCGATCCATTTAAACCATGATCATGAGCAAGTACATAAATATACTCCTGAAAGATAAGTGGATATAAGAAGTAGTGAGATCTATCTAGCCTTTGGAATTTCTCCATTTGAAAGTCTATTTAAATGAAAGGTAGAGGATTTTGGGGGTTCTAAATGATACATAGTGCGATACAGTCAAAACAAGGTATTATAGTACAAACCGAATAGATACCTCGGCTACAGATAAACTTATAAACAGATTCTCTATCCTCTCTTTTTCCCTTTAAAATTAAGTATTTATGTTCGTTTTCATTATAGGATAGCAAGATGATTAGAAACCCTTTACTTTTTTCAACCCAATCGCTCTTTTGATTTTGGAAATGTTTTTATCAATATACTGTTTCTTATACACATACTTCTCCATTATGGAATGGAGAGTGGTAATATTTAGGATTCATTAAAAAATCAAGAATACATTCCTGGGAGAAAGCCTTCCCGTATTGGGCACTAATATTTTTTTTAACGTCTAATTAGATCGGGTAATCATTCAAATTAAGAACGGAAGCTCGTTGCTTTTTCTTTCCCTATAATCAAAATGAAATGAATTGAAGCCGTGGGGCCCTATCCATTTATTAATTCGACCCAACTTGAAATTGACTTCGATTTGCTCCCTTTGAATAATTTAAATGAATAATTGAAATTTTAAATGAAGGCTTTGTATCGAGCCGGAAAGAATAAAATATTCTCAGAACTCTTAATTGATACGACATGCTATTTTTTCCATTCATTCCCTTTCAGGATCAGTCGTGGTCTTCCAAACTTTACCGATGGTATGGACGAATCCCTCGCTTCATCTAAATGTGTAAAAGATCCTAGCCGCACTTAAAAGCCGAGTACTCTACCGTTGAGTTAGCAACCCAAATAGAAAAAAGGTATGTAGATACAATCAGAATAAAACAAAATGATTAAATCAAAGCATTAATCTACATCTACGAAATAAAAAAAGATATAAAAAATTTTTCTAATATATTTGGAACATAAAAATGACTAAATCAGATGAAAAAAGAAAAAATTTCCCGATCAAATCAAAAAAAGAAATAAATGTAAAAAATGCTGGACCATCCCCTATTTCTATGTTATCCACTTTTTCAATCAAAAATCCGAGGAGCAAAGCTAATCCAACGAACCCATCATTTGAATCAACAGGTAAAAAAGAAAACCTATGGGACGGAAATAAATAGAGCTGCTTATCACGATGAATTATATTTGTTCGATACAATATTGTCAATATAAAGGTTAATAAAAGAATACGATGGAAAAAATACAAGAACTAAAATTGAAATAATAGTAAAAAAAAGACTTGTGTTGGATTGGCACTGCATATGCATATATACTAAAAATTTTAGTTTAGATGGAGAATAAATAAAGAAAAAGTAGAAAAAGGATTTATGCAATCAATAGTGTATTGAATCCATATAGAATAAGTCGACTAAAGTAAGTCGAATACAGAACTTCGATTCCTTTTTTCTTACTTGGTATTCGAGTTCGAATGAAAACCACCCGATTGCAGGTTGCAGGTAATGCCATCATTTTCTATTTTGTAAGGATTCATCAAAGTTAGAAAAAGATTCTATAAAAGCAATGATAAATAGATACGAATAGAGCAAGAAAAGAAGGAAATAAAAAACATAGTATAGAAAAGATATCCAAAATGATATAGAAATCACTATCCTATCCTTAGTTTTTATTTCCTTAATTTAATTGAATTTCGTTTGATTAGGGCCAAGTTCCTTAAAAACCTCTGCCTTTTTTAAAATATCCTGAACAGTTCCTGTAGGCTGAGCGCCCTTTTCAAGGAAATAGAGAATCGCGGGAACGTTTAAATAAGTTTGATTCTTGATAGGATCATAAAAACCCACTTTCCGAAGATCTCTTCCTTCTCTTCGAGATCGAACATCAATTGCAACGATTCGATAGACGGCTCATCGGGATAGATGTAGATAAAAAAGAACCCCCCCCCTAGAACCGTATAAGAAGTTTTCTCCTCGTACGGCTCGATAAAAAACGATTCTAATTTTATCCATAGACAAAAATTAGAATAAATAGGATAGGAAAGGAATCCGTAAAATAAATTAGTCTATAATTTAACTCATAGTCATTTTTATTTAGCTTCCTTCCTGAAAAAAATCATTTGTACTCATAACTCAAGTTCAAAAATTCTCAAATATCTTAAAGAAATTAAGATTTTTCTTTTTTTGAGTGGTCTTTAACCCCCCCCTTTTTTTCGTCTCATTTCAAATATATTTGGATTCTTTATTTGGATCCGTGAGACAATTGAAGTGGTGTTTCCTTGTTCTGGGATCCTTTATCTTGGTTTTAAATCATTGGGTTTAGACATTACTTCGGTGCTTCTTAATCCTTTCAAAATGGTAGCAACATACCCCTTTTGTGATTTCTTTCTATCAAAGAATCATACCGATGGTTGATTCGTGCGCGATACACTGTGGATCGAAAAAGTTTTAGCCGTTCCAACAAATTTTTTTGAATTGAAAAATTTGCTCGAATCGGATCCTTTCTATTTCTATATCGAAGATATACTTACGAAGTTGTTCCAATTTATTGATTGGCATTAACCCTAGATCGTTGCCCCTGAGAAATTCATCAATACTTTCTACTCGAGCTCCATCACGAACTATTTACATATTTACATTAAAACCCAATCAAAAAAAGAAGGATTCTAGTAGAATAGAAAAACGACGTCGAGCCAAGAGCACCTTCATTCCTATATAAAATGGTGGATGTAAGAATAAGAATCCACACCGGATCGTGTCCTTCAAGTCGCACGTTGCTTTCTACCACATCGTTTTAAACGAAGTTTTACCATAACATTCCTCTAATTTGGAACCAGTATGGAATTGATTCAATTGTGGAATCATGAATAGTCATTGGTTCAGTCGGTACAGAGACACAGTCATTTCTATTTTTTCTTATCTACATAGATAATAAAATAGATAATAAAGATCAAAAAAATTTTTCTGAATAAATATTAGCAAGACCCCGTTTTTTTGTATGAATGGAACTTTTTCTATAAATCTCTATCTCAAAAAAATGTCTAACAGAAATATCCAGAAATCTAAATATAGAAATAAAATAACTAACAGAAATCACACGAATAAATAAATTCTATTTGACTCTGCCTCTTCAAGTGACTCAATAAGATAGACTGACCCGTTCCAACTTCCCAAAACTTCCCAAAGATTCAATCCATAAAGAATCATTACAAATCTTTATACTTGAATTTGAGTCATGTTTTACAGTAAAGACTCCATTTGGTTATCATAAAAAAGATAATTTTCTGTTTCTTTTCGAATGGAATTGTCAATGATGTAAAGCAAATAATCTAAATAGATCGAACAATAAAAAGAAATATCATTGTTAAATATTTCAATTTTAATCTTTTAGGAATGCAAATTCTTTTTCACAAAAATGGAAAGACTTTTTGTCACTGAAATAGGATAACAATACATACCTATAAGCTAAGCACTTCCTCTTTTATATGTATTTTCATATTCATATTTTGTTTAACCTGAGGTTAAGTAATCCTTCTACAGATCTATGCCCCATCTTATCTTTATCTGGATCATAAAAGGGTTTAGTTCCTTTTGCATGTAATTTGAACTCGATTTAGTTCAGTTTGTAAAAAATTAAGATATGATTTCGAAAAGAATCATTCATTAAGATATGATTTCGAAAAGAATCATTCAAAATCAAAAAAGAAAGAGGAATCATATTCTATCCAATATTAGACCTTGAAACAGAACCTTGTTGAACAAAAAAGAAGTATTCGGATACAAGGGATATGCTCTGGGACGGAAGGATTCGAACCTCCGAATAGCGGGACCAAAACCCGTTGCCTTACCGCTTGGCTACGCCCCATTTCTATTTTTATTGGACACTAATACTAATAAAGAATAATATTGGTATTAAGTGTTCGTCAATTCCAGTCCAACTATCTATAGAAAATCTTTCTCCTTTATAGAATTGATTATAGATTCGTTGCTAGAATTTTGACATGTGTATATCTAGAATTCAACTGAATTTATTGATCATTATATATAATTCAATTAAGATATTGTATGAAAGTATGATTTTTTCTATTCTCCTTTGAGAATTGGAGGATTTTTGATTGAGTGGAAAAAGAAGGATTTTTTTGTCTACCTTACTTTCTTCATTTTTCCTTATATCAATAACTCAATCAAAATGCAATTATCTCGACGAAAAAAAATGTCTGTTATGCTTAATATCTTTAGTTTGATCTGTCTTAATTCTGCCCTTTATCCGAGTAGTCTTTTCTTCGCCAAATTGCCCGAAGCCTATGCTTTTTTGAATCCAATCGTAGATGTTATGCCAGTCATACCCCTGTTCTTTTTTCTTTTAGCCTTTGTTTGGCAAGCTGCTGTAAGTTTTCGATAAGATCTTTAATAGTATCCTAGAAAATTCATTTTTTTTGATAAAAATGATAACAATCGAGAAGATCAAATAAGTCTGACAGTATGAACCTTCAATTCAAACATTGAAATTTCGGATAGCCGCAAAAAATCCGGCTCGCCCCATTTCCCGATTTTAATCCTTTTTCTCCTTTTTTCGGCGAAATACCTTATTAGCTTAGGGTCGCTTACAATATCTAATTGTCGGTATGAAAGTGATTTGTGGTAATCAAAGACTCTTATTAAAAATTTCAACTTCATTTGAATTTCTGAACATTCTTTTCTATTTCTATAATTCATTTCTTGGTGTCAAAATAGGATATGTGATATAAAAAAGGAGGATCTATTATCTTTTCTTTTCTCGTTTTTTTTTCAAAAAATGATCTTGGAGGTTGTGTAATGCTTACTCTCAAACTTTTCGTTTACACAGTAGTAATATTCTTTGTTTCTCTCTTCATCTTTGGATTCCTATCCAATGATCCAGGACGTAATCCTGGACGTGAAGAATAAAATAAAAATTTCGTTTTTGTTGCTTAATTTTACAATTTTCTTAATATTTTATTTTAGCTATTCCACACATTTCACTAGGAAAAAAATAAACAGGGATTTGCTAAATTTGAAAGAAAAAAATAGAAAGTCATCAACGGAAACGGAAAGAGAGGGATTCGAACCCTCGGTACGAATAACTCGTACAACGGATTAGCAATCCGCCGCTTTCGTCCACTCAGCCATCTCTCCCAATTGAAAAAGATAATTACTATGTTACATTACACATCAAATAAGGATTAAAGAAAGTATTTCTTTCACATTCTTTATCGTTATTATAGAATTAGCAATTCCATTTAGATGCTCGAAAGATCCAAATAGAAAAAGAAATAAAGAAGACCTTCTTGCTTTTATTTTGTTCGAAGCGCCCTTTTGGCCTGGCCCGGTCAATACCCAGCCGGGCCTTTTTTTGTTCCAAAAAATTCCCTTTCTTTTTTATTTATAGGCAACATACTCTAAATAGCCAATTTTGTATCTTTGTAACAATTTCCGTTCTGGGGTTTACATATACTTATCATTTTTGTTATAATGGAAATTGAGAAGGATTTTTGATTCAAAAGAATCAATTAAGTATGTATCAATTTGTATTTTATTATGTCATTAGGCAAACCAAATTTTAGATTCAAATCCAATAATCATTCACGAATTCTCAGTCAACGAATAGTTAATGGTTCCCATTTGTCATCAATTTTGGTTTTTTTGAGTGAAAATATACATTTTCTTTTTCAATATAAAAGTGAGGGGAAGCTTTTTGGCATTGTGTGTTTTGAGATACTATATAATCAATCGAAGGGGTAGATCAAAGACAATCAAAAGGGGAAAAATGGTTTCTTTTCTAATTTTTCTAAATTAAAAAAAGGATTAAAAACAGGATGCAAGTACAAAAACTAAAATTTAGTAATACAACCCAAAAAGGGAAATTTTGATCCTATTGTGTATCGTTTTGGCGGCATGGCCGAGTGGTAAGGCGGGGGACTGCAAATCCTTTTTCCCCAGTTCAAATCCGGGTGCCGCCTCATCAACAAACGAATCGAAATCTCTTATTCTGTTCTGCTGATATAACTCAACCAAATTTTATCCAGCAGAACAGAATAAGGGGACTATTAATACTTGATTGATTCTAAACATCCGTTCTGGATATTTTGTAAATCAATTTTTGAATCGAAAATGAAAAGAAAGATTGTCATGGTCGAAGCAAGACTTCCCGATTCCTTTCTACTACTAATGTAATGTCTACTGATTGGGTTTGGATAGCCGGCAGATAATTTAACTACTGGTTGGGGGAAGTTCTTTCTATACTATAATCTACATATATAGACTCGCGAGAATCTCTGAGTGTTTAGGCATTCAATCACTATTAGATTGAGATGGATAATTTCCTTTTTTATAGAAAATAAAAAGTGAAAAAAAAAATTTTTAACCCCTCGTCAAAAGTATAATATACTATCTCTCAACTCCTTCAGAGAGACAATCGGGAAAGGGTACGTATTAGATCAAATAGGAAAATTTTGTAATAGATAGCAATTGATCTATTTTTACTTTGAAGGGCAATAAAAAATGAATGGACCCTCTTATTTATTTTATTACTAGATGTTCCATTAGTAACATTCCTTTGTAATGTTATTTTTTATTTTACTTGTGTTTAGTCTTTCCCGATTAGAAATAATATAGGAATTTTTGAAATGGATTTATTTGATTGGTTCATCAATAGTGTTCGGCCAGAATCCCTTTTTGACTCTGGACCATTAATTCTACTATTATTAGTGAGCAATAATGGAATAATTCTATCATAGAGATAAGGGACATAATTCACATGGATATAGTAAGTCTCGCTTGGGCTGCTTTAATGGTAGTCTTTACATTTTCCCTTTCACTCGTAGTATGGGGAAGAAGTGGACTTTAGAAGCACTCCTAATTTAGTTGAGGAATGAAACGGTATCAATTGTTTTATAGATCGTTCTGCAACGCATTTTTGATTTGAAAATTATTTCAATTCAAATCAAAATATCTTCATTTTCAAATTCCATTGGATTCTAGTGGAGAAATATATTCTATAACAGTAAAACAATTATTTCAGATTCATCGGAATAAATAGATGTATCAAACGAACTAGAATTGGGTCCTACGTCAATTACATATATGGATTAATAATTACATCTATTGAAGATAGAAGCTAATATTGAAGATAGAAGCTAATATAGTATACCAACTTTATTAGAAACAATTTTATACACTATTATAACACTAATAGAGAGTATGGTAAGTAAGAAATAAATTTCTTACTTACCATACTCTCGGATCTCATAGAAGACCGCCGATGATAGCCCGTTGATTTCATTTAAGACGTAAAAATAGAATACTTTTCATTTGATTTCTTCAACTATTGATAAGAATTCAGAAGTCAAGTTTCATTTAAAGTAATTAATCATTTTGACTGACTGTTTTTACGTAAATTATAAGTAGAAAAGCAGTAGGAACTAAAATGAACAGTGCAGTAGCAATAAATGCAAGAATATTTACTTCCATAATCTCATCGTTTTTTTATTTCACAATAACTCGGGATTTAATCCCATAGAGATGATAAATCTTTCACCTGTCAATTCAATGAATGCATTACCTATCGATGATCTTGAATCGGATCAATATCATGAATAACAATATCTGAGCTATTAAATTAATTCGTCGTCGAGAATTGAATAGTATAACATACGAACATCTTTTATCCATACCAAATCCAATCTTGGATTCCCGGACCAACCAAAAGTTGCTTTACTTTCTGTATCCTTCTTTTCTGTTCTTTCTTTTCTATAACCTACCTTAGGTCTTCCTTATAGAACCATCAAACGAAACGAAATCTAACCGCCCGTCCGAACTACAAAACCCCAACAAACAATACAAACGAAGTGGAAAAAGAGAGGAATTAGGTTCTAAATTTTAATTATCTAAATTTCTTTGGAAGACAAGGAAGTATGAGAAAGATGAGTCGCAGGAGAAAAGATGGAATATTCTATCAACTTCACTATTTTAGTTATTTTCATTTTAGTTTAGGGTTTGTTCTTTCTTCGACAGAATCCTGAAAAAAAGAAGGGAAACCCCTTCGGAATTCAATTATGCTCTCTGTCCCTTCTTTCACAGATTTCACAGAAAATGGAGAGGCGAATTGATGTACTTATTGGATCCGTCGGGACTGACGGGGCTCGAACCCGCAACGTCCGCCTTGACAGGGCGGTGCTCTTGCCTATTGAACTACAATCCCAGGGAAATAAGAAGAGATCTAGCAGAAATTTTGGATTCCTTTTTATTCTCTCGTATCAGGTATTTATTAAGAACAAGAGTGTTCTACCATCTGATAGTAGATTGACAAATTGTTGGGCCGAGCTGGATTTGAACCAGCGTAGACATATTGTCAACGAATTTACAGTCCGTCCCCATTAACCACTCGGGCATCGACCCAACGCCTAATTTATTTTAGACGTTCCACAATATTGTCCCCAGGCAGATTTGATAAATACATATCACTTGATCTAAAATACAAAGTCCCACTGAGTAGACTATTAGGTAGACTATTAGAAGGACTTGACAAATATAGATCACTTGATAGAAAATCCCACTCCTATCGTCTTGAGTCTTAGTATACCCCCAGAGGGACTTGAACCCTCGTTTTCTCCGTGAAAAAGAGAGGTCGTAACCGCTGGACCATAGGGGCCTATGGCCACCTTGATTCAAAAAGAAACTCGAAATAATAGGTCCCGGCCACCTCTAATAAAAAAGCACTAGAAATACAATAGGTAATAAGAAGAATACCATAGGTAATTAATGCCTAAGGCCGCCTTAACTTCTTAACTTAAAATAACTCAGGGCGAGAGCCGCCTTTAGGAGATGAATCAAACCGAAAAACTCGTTAACTATTCTGGAGGTTAATGGTAATCAAACTTTACCATTTACAATCTGAAAACGCGATTTCATTGGTCTTTATCGTCTTTATCTTTCTCATTCACAAAAGGGTCTGGATCCAA